AAAGAGAAAGATATCAAATATCTGGAATTTCTTTTTGTATATTATATGGATGATCCGATCCGCAAGGACCATGATTGGGAATTTTTTGATCGTCTTTCTCCGAGGAAGGGGCGAAACATAATCAACTTGAATTCGGGACAGCTATTCGAAATTTTAGTGAAAGACTGGATTTGTTATCTCATGTTTGCTTTTCGTGAAAAAATACCAATTGAAGTGGAGGGTTTCTTCAAACAACAAGGAGCTGGGTCAACTATTCAATCAAATGATATTGAGCATGTTTCCCATCTCTTCTCGAGAAAGAAGTGGGCTATTTCTTTGCAAAATTGTGCTCAATTTCATATGTGGCAATTCCGCCAAGATCTCTTCGTTAGTTGGGGGAATTTTCCGCACGAATCGGATTTTTTGAGGAACATATCGAGAGAGAATTGGATTTGGTTAGACAATGTGTGGTTGGTAAACAAGGATCGGGTTTTTAGCAAGGCACGAAATATATCGCCAAATCTTCAATATGATTCCACAAGATCTAGTTTCGTTCAAGGAAGGGATTCTAGCCAATTGAAGGGATCTTCTGATCAATTCAGAGATCATTTCGATTCCATTAGTAATGAGGATTCGGAATATCACACATTGATCAATCAAAGAGAGATTCCACAACTAAAAGAAAGATCGATTCTTTGGGATCCTTCCTTTCTTCAAACGGAAGGTGAGAAGGATGAGAAGGAGATGAAGAATCATCTGCTTCCGGAAGAAATCGAAGAATTTCTTGGGAATCCTACAAGATCCATTCGTTCTTTTTTCTCTGACAGATGGTCAGAACTTCATCTGGGTTCGAATCCTACTGAGAGATCCACTAGAGATCAGAAATTGTTGAAGAAAGAACAAGATTTTTCTTTTGTCCCTTCCAGGCGATCGGAAAATAAAGAAATAGTTAATCTATTCAAGACAATTACATATTTACAAAATACCGTCTCAATTCATCCTATTTCATCAGATCGGGGATGTGATTTTGAATCAGAAGAGAGATTTCAAGAAATGGCAGATCTATTCACTCTATCAATAACCGAGCCGGATCTGGTGTATCATAAGGGATTTGCCTTTTTTATTGATTCCTACGGATTGGATCAAAAACAATTCTTGAATGAGGTATTCAACTCCAGGGATGAATCGAAAAAGAAATCTTTATTGGTTCTACCTCCTATTTTTTATGAAGAGAATGAATCTTTTTATCGAAGGATCAGAAAAAAATGGGCCCGGATCTCCTGCGGGAATGAGAATGATACTCTGAATCATAGAACTATAATGAAATATACGATCAACCAACATTTATCGAATTTGAAACAGAGTCAGAAGAAATGGTTCGATCCTCTTATTTTTATTTCTCGAACCGAGAGATCCATGAATTGGGATCCTAATGCATATAGATACAAATGGTCTAATGGGAGCAAGAATTTCCAGGAACATTTGGAACATTTCATTTCTGAGCAGAAGAGCCTTCTTTTTCAAGTAGTGTTCGATCGATTACGTATACGTATTAATCAATATTCGATTGATTGGTCTGAAGTTATCGACAAAAAAGATTTGTCTAAGTCACTTCCTTTCTTCTTGTCCAAGTTTCTTCTCTTTTTGTCTAAGTCACTTCCTTTTTTCTTTGTAAGTTTCGGGAATATCCCCATTCATGGGTCCGAGATCCATATCTATGAATTGAAAGGTCCGAATGATCAACTCTGCAATCAGCTGTTAGAACCAATAGGTCTTCAAATCGTTCATTTGAAAAAATTGAAACCCTTCTTATTGGATGATCATGATACTTGCCAAAAATCGAAATTTTTGTTCAATAAGATACCAAAGTGGAAGATTAACTCATTCCATACTAGAAATAATCGCAGGAAATCTTTTGATAACACGGATTCCTATTTCTCAATGATATCCCACGATCGAGACAATTGGCTGAATCCCGTGAAACCATTTCATAGAAGTTCATTAATATCTGCTTTTTATAAAGCAAATCGACTTCGATTCTTGAATAATCTACATCACTTCTGCTTCGATTGTAACAAAAGATTCCCCTTTTATGTGGAATATGTGGAAAAGGCCCGTATCAAGAATTCTGATTTTACCTATAGCCAATTCCTCAATATCTTATTCATTCGCAACAAAAGATTTTCTTTGTGCGGCGGTAAAAAAAAAGATGCTTTTTTTGAGAGAGATACTATTTCACCAATCGAGTCACAGGTATCTAACATATTCATATCTAAAGATTTTCCACAAAGTGGTGACGAAAGGCATAACTTGTACAAATCTTTCCATTTTCCAATTCGATCCGATCCATTCGTTCGTAGAGCTATTTATTCGATCGCAGACGTTTCTGGAACACTTCCAATAGAGGGACAAATAGTCAATTTTGAAAGAACTTATTGTCAACCTCTTTCGGATATGAATCTATCTGATTCAGAAGGGAAGAACTTGCATCAGTATCTCAATTTCAATTCAAACATGGGTTTGATTCACACTCCATGTTCTGAGAAAGATTTCTCATCCGAAAAGAGGAAAAAACGGAGTCTTTGTCTAAAGAAATGCGTTGAAAAAGGGCGGATGTATAGAACCTTTCAACGAGATAGTGCTTTTTCAATTCTCTCAAAAAAATGGAATCTATTCCAAACATATATACCATGGTTCTTTACTTTGACAGGGTACAAATATCTAAATTGGATAGTTTTAGATACCTTTTCAGACCTATTACCGATACTAAGTAGGAGTAAAAAAAAATGGGTATCCATTTTTCATGATATTATAGATAGATCATGGCGAATTCTTCAGAAAAAATTGTATCCTCGGAATCTGAGAAGTCGGATAAGTAAGATTTCGAGTAAGTGTTTCTATAATCTTCTTCTGTCCGAAGAAATGATTCATCGAAATAATGAGTCACCATTGATATCGACACATCTGAGATCGCCAAATGTTCAAGAGTTACTCTATTCAATCCTTTTCCTTCTTCTTGTTGCAGGATATCTCGTTCATACACATCTTATCGTTTTTTCCCGAGCCTATAGTGAGTTCCAGACAGAGTTCGAAAAGGTCAAATCTTTGATGATTCCATCATACATGATTGAGTTGCAAAAACTTCTGGATAGGTATCCTCCATCTGAACTGAATTCTTTCGGGTTAAAGGATCTCTTTCTAGTTGCTCTGGAACAATTAGGAGATTTTCTAGAAGAAATACGGGCTTCTGGCGGTCCCGCTTACGGGGTAAAATCAATACAGAAGAAGAAATCTTGGAATAGCAATCTCATCGATCTCATAAGTATCATACCAACAAATCCCATCAATCGAATCGCTTTTTCAAGAAATACGAGACATCTAAGTCATACAAGTAAAGAGATTTATTCATCGATAAGAAAAAGAAAAAGGGTGGATGATTCTTTTATTTATGGTAAAATAGAATTCTTGGTCGCGATGAATGAGTCCATTGATGATAAAGTAAAAGATTTCTTGGTTCAGCTCTCCGCCTTAACGAGAGAAAAAGCGAGAGAAAAAGGGATTGATCAAATTCTATTGAGTCTGACTCATAGTGATCATTTATCAAAGAATGACTCTGCTTATCAAATGGTTGAAGAGCCGGGAGCAATTTACTTACGATACTTAGTTGACATTCATAAAACGTATCTAATGAATTATAAGTTCAACACATCCTGTTTAGCAGAAAGACGGATATTCCTTGCTCATTCTCAGACAACCACTTATTCACAAACCTCGTGTGGGGCGAATAGTTTTCATTTACCATCTCATGGAAAATCCTTTTCGCTCCGTTTAGACCTATCCCCCTCTAGCGGTATTTTATTGATAGGTTCTATAGGAGTTGGACGATCCCATTTGGTCAAATACCTAGCAACAAGGTCCTATGTTCCTCTCATTACAATGTTTCAGACCAAGAAAATTAAGTGCACCCTTAAATTTCGTGATGATTTTGACGAGGAAGAGGAAGAGCTAATTATTGATGCGCCTGAGGATGAGGAGTATATTGAGTATGATGAGGAGATTGATGATATTGATAAGATGGAGAGTGGTGACTATATTGATGATAGTGACTATTTTGATGTGAGTGACCTTGCTAGGGAGATGCAGTATGCTCTAGATGAGGAGCAGGAAGATAGAACTTATCTGGATCTAGATATACTGACGGAAATAGACCAAAATTATTTCCGCTCTTACTTCGAATTAGCAAAAGCAATGTCTCCTTGCATAATATGGATTCCAAACATTCATGATCTGAATATGCATGAGTTGAATTACTTATCCTGCGGTCTATTAGTGAACTTTCTCTCTGAAAGAAATTCCACTAGAAATATTCTTGTTATTGCTTCAACTCATATTCCCCAAAAAGTGGATCCCACTCTAATAGCTCCGAATAAATTAAATACATGCATTAAGATGCGAAGGCTTCTTATTCCACAACAACGAAAGCTTTTTTTCACGCTTTCATATACTAGGGGATTTCACTTGGAAAAGAAAATGTTCCATACTAATGGATCCGGGTCCATACCCATGGGTTCCAATGTACGAAATCTTGTAGCACTTACCAATGAGGCCCTATCGATTAGTATTGCACAGAAGAAATCAATTCTAGACAATAATATAATTAAATGTGCTCTTCATAGAAAAACTTGGGATTTGCGAGCCTGGGTAAGATCGGTTCCGGATCATGGGATCATTTTCTATCAGATAGGAAGGGCTGTTGCACAAACTGTATTTCTAAGTAATTGCCTCATAGATCCTATATCTATCTATGTGAAGAAAAATTTGTGTAAGGAATGGGATTCTTATTTGTACAAATGGTACTTCGAACTTGGAACGAGCATGAAGAGATTAACAATACTTCTTTATCTTTTGAGTTGTTCTGCCGGATCGGTTGCTCAAGGCCTTTGGTCTCTACCCGATGAAAAAAATGGGATCACTTCTTATGAACTTGTTGAGAATGATTCTGATCTAGTTCATGGCCTATT